ATCTACTTGCTTGTACTTCTCTTTGTCGAGATTCAGTTGGTCTTCAGTCTACCACTCCGTGGGTACAAGATCGAAAAGAATGCATTCCAAGTGAGATGTCCAAGATTAAAGGAACGAGGGTAAGAATCGACGAGGAATCAATAAGATAGAAGATCAGTGAATGACAAAGCGTGAGGAGAATTATCAACCCGAGATGTTAGAAGGTGCAAAATCAATAGGTGCCGGAGCTGCTACAATTGCTTCAGCGGGAGCTGCTATCGGTATTGGAAACGTCTTCAGTTCTTTGATCCATTCTGTGGCGCGAAATCCATCATTGGCTAAACAATCATTTGGTTATGCCATTTTGGGCTTTGCTCTAACCGAAGCTATTGCATTGTTTGCCCCAATGATGGCCTTTTTGATCTTATTCGTATTCTGATCGAAGAAAGAAGGTTTCATTCAGTCTCATAAAGCAAGCACCTCTTTCACATAAGAAAGTGGAGGCAGGCTTGGATACGATCTAAAATGATTCCACATGAAAGAGGACCGGGCATCGCCCTCTTGAGTATGAAGAAGCGGGCTAGTCCCCGAAAATGCCCGTTAATAAAGCAAGTTGGGGAACAAAATTTGCCTTATAATCAAATAAGGCTTCAGCGTTGTAACAAGCCTTCTGAGCCAGGATCAAACTCCTCCTTTTGAAAGAGTTCCACCGCCCGCCTACTCCCCCCCCCCGCGCCAGCCTCTGTTCCAGCCTGTCAGCTAGTGAAGTCCGTTTCCTAACCTAAGGGAGTAGGCTTTGCCTAGGAGGACAACTATTATATGTTTTAAACTGAGTTCTACTGTTCACCTACAACCCAACCTAATCTTACTGAAACTCTTGCTTTTCCTTGTTATCTTTCTTTTGCCTATCGAAGCTTTCTGTTGTAGCTGTTCTAACTGCTGTTGTGAAGCGGTCTTTCCCAGGTGTTGCTAGCTGAGTGCTATCTCTTATTATCCCTCTCTATATCTCCTTCTGAGTTGGGTTCCCTGATGGAATGTGCTACGGTATGTTGCTGTTGTTGTGATCTTGTGCTCTATCCCTCGAGTTCTTATCCGACCCAGTATGATGCCATTGGGTCGGGCTACACTTCAAGGAATCCCGGGCATACACAAAAGCAGGGCAGAGAGTCTCTAAGCAACACATAGCTTGCGCCTTCACTCGCACTAACAACTGCCAAGCTTGCTTACTTCACCCTACTTACCTATCATGTACAGTCCGTTTTAATAGCTTGGAAAGAAGACTCTTTAAACAGAAGCTGACAGTACGGATCCTAACAGCAGAGGATAGCTTCGGTCACTCGGAATACTTTCCTCCCTTCCTATACAAATGAAAGACATCACAGCAAAGGACAGGAAGACTGCTAAGCCACATACCTGCACACATCATGCATAGCAATTCCCAGACGGAAAAGATAGATACTTGACAGACAGCTACAGGCGGGCGTACTTAGCTACTAATGCTGGGAAGAGGAACCCAAGGGATACATTTGACCCCGGTAGCAGCTCATAACAACAAGAAGCAGAGAAGCAACGGGTCGAGTTACTGCGTTCCTCATCAACTAATTAATGAGAGCTTCCCCTTTTTGTTCTGTGTTGCTTTCCTGTGCCAGCTGCGGCGGGTAGTCGTTGTTGCTATTCCGAGCGGTGCTTCCTGTCTGTCATGAATGAGTATATCTGCTGATGTGCCGGAACTTGGAATAACAGTGCTAGATCTCTCCTTTGTTCTGTTTCTAGTCCTTTACTAGTCTTTCTCTTCTTTCTTCCTTCACTGAGAATATGCTGTACTCTCTCCAAGGAGGTCCAACGGAACTCGACTGAAAGGAGAGGAAGAAGACTATTTGATTATTTAATCATTCCCCTAGTCGTTCTTTTGAGAATTGCTAGTAGTTCACTCACTGCGAGAAAGAGAGAAATTGGAGATTGTGTAATATTACATCCAATCTTCCTTGAGAGCTGGAAAAATTCCATGAAGAAGAGCTCAAAGTATTCGTTCCCAGTCGGATTCTCTAATTAAGATATAGCAGTCAACCATCAAGAAATCATCAACTATTTCACCGGGGATGAGCTCTATGGCTATTCTATTAAGTAAGGATCAACTTAGGCCTTAGGCTTAAGCTAGAACTGCTCCTTCTATCACATCGGATTCTAGTAAAGAGATGGGCCTTCTCGTCTGATCTCTGCATCAACAGGAATGCGGGAAAAGCTTCTTCTCGCCCCAGAGTCCCTAGCAGCCTTAAGCCCGCTACGCCCCTTTAGTTGAACTGGTTGCTATATAGGTCAATTGAATCTTAGCCAGTTTCTTCTTACTCCTTTTGTTCTCATTCCCGGCCAACCGTGCCATGAAGAGTCGAGCAAGAGCAATCGCAGCTTTATCTCTGCCTTTGCAGCTCCCATTCCTGCCTTATAAAAGCTTCAATCTACAAAAGTAGAACTACTGATGACAGGTCTGGCCTACAACTGACTTGCTTTCAGACTTACTGGCTGAAGAGCAAAGAGATATCTATTTTACAGTAAATTCCTCTTAGAATAGCATCCCGCTCTTTATAGGTTTAGTAATGCTACCTTGAGCCCAACGAGTGTAATACCTGGAGCGAGTAATAGAGAGGACAGAAGATATAGACTTTTTCTTTCCTTTCTGGCTTGACCATGAGGCCATGACTATTCAAATCTTACAGGAAGCAACCGCTGTACCCCGCCTTCTAGCTCTTAGACTTTTAGAAAGGGGTTCCTCCGGCGCCTTGTTCCGTTAGTTTACTTTTCATTTTCAGTCTTGTAAGTTAGTTATGTCTTTCAAGGGGTATCACCATCCCCCGCACCTCTTGTTGGTGGAAGCGCGGGGCGTTGCAACCATCATCCTTGGACCCGGAATATAGAGCTCTTCCCTGGTACCTGGAGGATGGAGAAGAGAAGGCATTGTCTTTCCTTGATGGAAAACTCTATGGTATAGCTATCATTAACGGAGGAAATTCTCCTTCCACCCCCTCGATATAGTGACCTTCAATGAAGCTGGACTGCCATTTGGCACAATAGTCGACTGGAACTCCCAATCGCCTATTGTAGATTAATACTGTTTTCTTAATGAAAACATTAAGAAATCCTAACGCCAAGTAGAGCCAAATTGTAGAGGCAATTAAATAAAAAAGTAAGGCCCGATAACGGCTTCTGAATATGATAAATAGAATCTCTACTAATTCATTAATCCTCTTTTCCATAGAGGAAGTGCTTCGTTTCAGATCAATTCTTCGCAGCAATCGCTTCGAGCCACCCCCCTCACTGAACCGACTTGAATCTGAACTACGATTTTTTCCAAGTCTTACCGAAATCGGATTTCCTTTTCGTGAAGGTATCGACATTAATAGTGAAAAATCCAAATTAGAGTCCAGGTGGTGGGATTGTTGAGATTTTCCAGGAACCGTTGGAATTTAAAAAAAAGGAAGGTTTCGAATTTGGATTCATCGAATTAAGACAAAATATGCTGAAGAAAAGCGGTATTGTCACTTCCCGTTTCGGCCGTTTCAAAAACCTTGCGAGGTCGAGAACGACGGGGAGAGTGATGCAGAATGAAACCCTTACTTAGTGCGGGGACAGGATTCGAACCTGTAATCTTCAGGTCATGAGCCTGATGAGTTGACCAATTCCTCTACCCCGCTTCTTCCCCGAGGTATTTATTACTTCTGCTCATAAGGCTTTCAGACCTCAACTAGTGCTTTGGTTCAGAATCTGAACATAGCGCCCTTACTTAATTCATTTCGAGAAAGATCACTCCACAAAGCAGCCTTCTTCTTATATACGTATTATTCTATCAATCGATAAGCACGGGTGGGGTTCCGTTCCGTAGTCGAACTCGAGGTGAGACTGATCTCGTAGTCAGCTAGTGCGCTTATCAAAGTAAATCTGTCGTGCTTGAGGGGAGGCACGGAGTGATTTGTTCAACGGATTTCCCTTCATAAACTGACTTGATTGATGCTACGAATGAAAGCCTTTGGGATATAGCACAGAGAAAGAAGAACCTATTCTATTACAAATGCAGTTATGTACAAGGATAGGTGATAGGTTGGTCCATAGTAGAGTAGCAATGACAACTGCTACTAGGAGAGCTACCTTCTCAGACCAGGGGAGCTCAATAACTAGCGTCTGAACGCCAGAGACTATTGAAAGACCGATACCGGGATAACTAGATAGGGCAGCACTTAGACCAAGGACTTACTCAAAGAAGGGCGTTCCTAGGGACCACCCACTCCCGTTCCTTGGTTGTTGGTGTATTGGCTCTTTGGTTCCCGGTCAAAGCAGGTCGTTCACCGTGAAAGCAAGATAGGGTGAATCTGTATCGTAATAGGGGTATGAGTATAGTATATGTACAAAGAGGTAATTTACTCCTTCGACTGGTCCTTGTTTGGTTTAATGAATGATGTCCGTGAAATCAAAAAATTATAGAGGAAGATGAAATACCAGCTGATTCCCCTATTGATTAACCTCCACCCAAATATTAGCAACGCGGATAAGATCCCAGCTCCTTCTCCAACGAAAGAGATTTATTAACTAGACAGGCAAAGACATCGTCATTCTATTCTATAGCATAGGGAAGCATGGAATCGGACGCTAGCTTCTCTTAAATGGTGCTTAACACATGTAGATTCCCTGACTTTATTCATCTATGGGATTCCAACTTAAGAGAAAAACTGTCGGAGCTGCGCCCTTTCCCTTCTCGTCGACGGAAGTGAGTGTTCCTAAGGCGGGAAAAGGGAAGAATAATATTCTAAAGGTCTTTAAACTTAGAATTGTGTAAAGAATAGTTCTTTCTTTCGAAGCGAGCCCCATACCTACTACGGCCAGGAATTGATGCACAGAATCCGCATTGAAGGAATTACCGGCTTTCCTAAGCTTGGCACAGATGTAATGTAATAAGCTCTTTTCCCAGCGATAAAGAGAAAGATAATGTGCATTTTTCTTACTGACTCTTATCTAGTGCGCCTAGGACTAATTCCACTCACGGCATTAGAGGTCTTACCCGCTACCCTTTCAAAAAACTTTGTGGGATCACACCCGTCAATCTCCGATGAATCAAGTAAGGGGGGTAGAATCCGCTGCTTGTATGGATGGTATCGAATCAGCTGTAGGAGGAATATCCGCTGTGGGACTTCACAAGCTCATGCCATAAAAAGTAAGCTCTTTCGGAAGAGAAGGAGTTGCATATATTATATAAAGGCTGTTAGCAAGTCAATTCCTTTACCTAGGGAGAAGGGCCATTTCGCCTAGTAGGAGTACTAGTCTTAGCATGTTAGCAATTTGAATTGGACAGCTTTCGCTTTCTATCTAAGCTGGAATGTAGCCTTTCACTAATAGACATCGTACATCTTAGCTAGGGAAGCTTCTTTGTCTAGCTAATCTTCGGGACTGTAAGCAAAGGATGTCACTATAGCTAACCTTCCCAAGTAACAGTACCTAATTTGACCAATTTTGATTTTATAAGAAAACAAGGCGTTCCTCGACTAGCCTATTCCCAATTCCCAAGCCAACCAAACCAGGGAAGCTAGGTCCAACCATTACCCTTTTCGAGCAGCTCTTTCAACTGCCAATCAATCCCCAGAATAAAGCCAAGGTAGGGAAGGGATCGGATGGCCTGACTGGCTCAACTAATTAGTAGAGGAGGTTGCTTTAGCAACTCGACCACTCGGAAGAGGAACGAAGGTACTCAGCCTCCTGGGGCAAGTGGGAGCGACACACTGAATGAACCAACTCCAATGGAGCAGGATCAAGAAGAAGTGAAGCTACGTAAAAGTGAGCGTGGTAGAATCTCTCGTCGTCGATTTGAGATTGAGGGAGATCCGGGGAATCTTATTCTGTCACCCAAAACGACCACTCCTTCTGTCGGAAAAAGGACTTGCCCTATATTGAAATGAAATCGAAACGAATGGAACGCGACAGAGCACTCCCTATCATCAGGTAGTGCGCGCCATTCAGAACTATGATATCGTCTTCTAGTCTATTCGGCAGGTCCAAGTTGTTTTGGTCTTATAAGCTCAGGTTCTTGAGTTTTGGGAATTTCCTTCCATTGGCTGGTTCAAATTCAATACGGATGGTGCTTCCAAGAGGAACCTTTTCTTGCATGGTGCTGCAACGGGACATTCTGGTAAGTCGGGTGCTGGTGGCCTTCTCCGAGACTGTTCAGGAACATGGATCTATGGGTATACCTGCAAAATAGCTTTCTCTACGAGCCTACAAGCTTCACTTTGGTTTAGCTTCCAACTAAGGCTAAGGGAGTTGTTTCCCCGGGATTGAGTGAACGGGTTCCTCCTCCACCCGTACCACAAAAGCGCTAATTTATATCAAAAAGACCGGGAAAACGTGAATCTATCCCGAACATTTCCTAAAATACTGGATAAACTGACTCAGATCGGTCTCCCTCAATCGAGAGGCTCGCTTGCTTCACTTCAACTTCATAGAAGAGGGAAGGATCTATACACTAATAGGCGGCCTACTGGCGTACCTCGAAGTACTCCGGTATATACACCAGGGCAACTTTGAAAGACAAGTTAGCAACCGTACTGCTGGTATGAATTGAGTATTGCAGACTAGTGCTAAGCCCATAGCAACAAGACTGCTATTATCAGATAGCTAGGACTTATTATACAGCTCTTTAACACAAGGGAACGTATGGGGATATCTCAAGAGAAAGTTTCTAGTTCTGACTTTCTGCCTTAAAAGCAGATTCAAAGAGACAAGATCCAAATCCTTCAGCCTATTCACAGCGGATGAAGTAATAATAGTTTTGTACAATTAAAACTTCATACCTTTTTCTTGCTTTCTTGTTCTTAAGCCAGTTACATACTTTATTAGCCCGAGGGGTTCCTCCTTTTAGTCGAGTATGTAAACAACCTGAAACTAATGCTTTTTTCCCTTTCTAGCTTTCCACCATTAAGACTTGTTGACTTCCTACGCTATTCGATTCGCTGGCATGTCCGGTCTCATACGAAGGAAAGGTTGAATGGTCAGTCACTCATGAATTCCTTCTCTAATCACTACTGGAATATAGCTTATAGAAAGAGCAGCTTGAAGTAAGTGGCAATGCTAGAAGGGCATTTCTTTCCCGCCTACTTGAGTAGCGCGTTGGATCTATGCTTAGGCAGCTTAATCGCGACTTCATATACGTTGCCATGTCTGTATCCGACCAAAGACCTTCCTGATGTTCTTAATAGGCATTCTGAGAATAGGTTGCTGGCGTAGCTTCTGTTCCTATGGTTGAATGTGTAGGGATGGAGTACCTGCCGGGGAAGCCTGTCGTAGACGGCTGGCAGGTACGACTGAGTGGCTAGCCGGGCTGCTTCTTCTGCGCATTACTCAAGATTCTTCCTGAATCAACGAGTAGCCATCAGCTGAGAAAGATTGATACCAAGTCGGAGCGTATCCCGTTCGAGGGTCCACCTATTCGGTGTCCAGTACGAGAGTCAATTCCCGGGAAAGCTCAATAACTGTATTTTAGAG